AATGTTTCCAATAAAAATCGTTTGTTCTTGCATATCCCTACTAGTTTTCCAAATTAATCCCGCGGATACATATAATTCAGAAGAATATGTGAGTGATTCATATACAGCATCTCTTTCTTTTCTCAAAGGCTCTACTAACTGATATGTTTCCACAAATAATTGAAATTCAATTTCTTGATCTGTATCTTCAATTTTTGGAAATTTATAAAGCTCTTCTGTTAAGCCTTGATCAATGAACCTACAAAATCCTTCAAATTGTATCTGATTCAATCCAGGTATTGTAGACATTCCCCCATTTTTATCCCCGAGCATTTTTGATTTCTCATTTATTGAAAAAAAATCCCACTATTGTCTTGGATCCAATTATATGGATCAATCTAGCAATGATGGAATTTATATTCTGTTTACAGAATTGCATAAAATTTTATCTAACTCCATATATGGAATGTATGAAATACGCATGAACGGAGGAATATAGAGAATTTTATACTCAAATTGAATTTGTTGGAATTTGCAATTGCTCAATTCCACTTAAGACCTATGAGTTTGTTATAGAATAGCAAAACAAAAAAGGATTCGATTTCTACCATTATTATGATATTCCAATACGATTGGCTATCCGTAAAAAAAATGGGTTCGGAATTGAATTTGTTCGATGAAATAAAGACCCAATAATGATAAACTCAAGTTTTTTTAGCACTTTACTTTTTTATAGATTTCCTTGTTCAGTTCAAAAAAAAGATTCGTACAGAAGAGATATGAGATATTTTTAGATATGAGATATTTTTATCTATTTTTTTTGAAGTTTCTATAATACGATTGAAGTACATAATATAAGATAAAGAAGGCTTATTAAATAAAACATAAGCAAATATAACTCTATCTATCTATATATACGTCTCTCTCTTTTTATTTCAGTTCTATTCTGGACAGCGCATATTGTGCTCTATCAAAACTTCTATTTTCTAGTCAATGAAAAATTAAATAGAAAATCTCTTATAGGAATCATAGACAAATAAGATATCTGATTCGATATCTGTGTAAGAATTCATGTTCTGGGGTTTACATACACTTAGAATTAGTGTTATAATTGAAATTAAGATAAAGAAGAATTTTTTTTATTGAAATTATTGAAAAAAATCAATACTGATTAGTTACATATTAATTTTCATTTTCATATATTATTGGGGGATTTTAATCTAAAATCCAAGAATCGTTCATGAATTGACAGTGAATAGTTAATGGCTCCAATTTTGGAGCTTTTGTGAATGAAAAAAATTTTGGTTTTTCATTTCAATAGCAAATTTCAATAGAAAGGGTAAAGAATTTTAATTTTAAAAGTATGTGTTTTGAGATACTATACAAAATGAATCAAAGAGATAGATTCAATCTAAAAAAAAGGGATTAAGAAAAACGGGATTCAAGATGCAAGTACAAAAAAACGTTTAGTATCGACTTGGCGGCATGGCCGAGTGGTAAGGCGGGGGACTGCAAATCCTTTTTCCCCAGTTCAAATCCGGGTGTCGCCTAGTCAAGACACGAAATACCTTATTCTATTTTGCTGATATAATTTGTCAAATTTGGGAAACACGCAGAGGAGAAGGACTCTTGAGACTTCCAAGGCTGTCCCTATGTATTTTGTTTGTGCTTAATGTTTACCGATTCCACTATCAACCAAATAAGAACCTCTTATCTTAAAATTAATTGGATTTTTTGGATTGTTTCATGAATGGTATTGGACAGAATCTTTTTTTTGACTCTGCACTAGCCATTTGACTATTATTAGTGAACAATAATGGAAAAATTCCTTCATATTCATAGAGCTAGAGGACAGAATTCACATGGATATAGTAAGTCTCGCTTGGGCTGCTTTAATGGTAGTCTTTACATTTTCCCTTTCACTCGTAGTATGGGGAAGAAGTGGACTGTAGGGGTATTACTAATTGAGTTGAGAAATCAAACTGTATCAATTGTTTTATAAATCGTTTTGCAAAGACTTTTTAATTGAACTATTTAAATTGAATTAACAAAATTCTCATTCCAAAAATTTATTCGATTCTAGCGGAGGAACATATTCTATGAATAATATATGAATATGAAGATTCTATTCTAGATCCATCTATATTAAGATTAAGTTTATATCTTTATACAGTATAACTGTATACACTAATAAACTCGAATAATAAAAAAGATAGTATTGTAGATAGTATTGTAGAAAGAAAGAGAAAGATATATATCTTTCTTTCTACAATACTATTGGGTCTCATAGAATACTGCTGATTCTAGTTCGCTCGTTTCGTCTAAGACGCAAACTTTATTTCTTCAACCAAATATTGAAAAGAACTAACTAAGAACGCAAAATTCAAGTTTCATTCAAATTAATCACTTTGACTCACGGTTTTTACGTATATTATAAGTAAAAAGGCAGTAGGAACTAGAATAAACAGTGCAGTAGCAATAAATGCGAGAATATTTACTTCCATAATCTCATTGTTTGGTTTTTTTTATTTCGAAATAATTCGGGATTTAATCCCATAGAAATGATAAATCTTTCGTCTCTAAATTCATCTAAATTTAATGAGATGAATTCTATCTCGATGATACCGAATCAGATCAATATCATGAATAACAATATCTGAGCTATCAAATCAATTCATCGTCAAAAATTGAATAGTATAACATAGAAAGAGCGTTTATCCATACCGAATACAAAAACGAATTCTTGATTCACTCGAGAATTTCTTTACTTTCTATTTATCCTCCTTTTCCATTCTTCCTTTTCTAAAAAACTATCGCCTTCCTTCCTTGTACAATCATCTGACGAAGTATTATCTAACTGCCTTTTTACTTATATTGGTTACAAACAAATCCAAACAAATAAACAAGAAAGGCGAAAAAGACGAAATTCAAAAGGGGAAGTTAAGTTCTAAACTCTTTTTTTAATGATCTAGTCTTTTTGGAAAACAAAAAAGTGTGAGAAAGACAAGTCCCGGTGCAGTAAAAGAAGATTGAATATTCTGCCGAATTCACTTTTGCTTTTTCTTTGTCCGAAATCTTTAACAATTAATTTTCTCAGGAAGGGTGGGATTTTTTGTTTATCTTTATTTTATTAAACTTCCTTGGATTAGTAATAAGATGCATAGAATATATCAAACTTTAGTGTGCAATGAGATAGATTGTTTCAAATTCAAATTAATAATTGACGGACGTTATACAAAACAAAAAATCGGGTTCAAAAAAAGAAGCTCTTTTTCAGATTAAAATTCAAAAGATTTTATCAAAATAATTAAATTCATTTTGTATTGTACAAACAAATCAAAATTGCATTTGTGTATGTGCTATTGGGAAAAAAATATAGTACTCGATTTTATTTCATTCCACAGGCCACGACAGGGCCCAACCCAGCAGGGTATCTCTTGGAATCTGAATATGATTCTAGAAAAAATTGTACTAAGTTCACAAAAGTTTCATCCATCGTCTCTAATTGAAGAAATGAGAATTCCCGTATTTGTTTCTATTTTTGAAAAGACTCTCCCTAGGAATGTAATTTTGCTATTTGTCCTCTTTTCGCAGAAAATAGAGGAATGATTTGATATATTTTTTTATTGGATCATTGGATTTGGATCTGTCGGGACTGACGGGGCTCGAACCCGCAGCTTCCGCCTTGACAGGGCGGTGCTCTGACCAATTGAACTACAATCCCCAGGAAATAAAGAGTACAGCATACATATTCTTGTGAAACCCTTTCTATTTTCTATTTCGATTTTCGATTGGAATCTCTGCATTATAACAGAAGCACGCATCGTGTGGTGATATCCACATGAATATACACTTTAATGGTAAGGGCACGGATTACTCGTCATCTTTTCATTATTTCAAATCAAAAACCATTGATAATCAATGAAAAAAAGACTCTTTTTTTTTTACATTATTTTTTTTCTTAGACTTTATACTTACAAATGCTGATATGAATCCAGATAAAAATTTTATGAAGAAAAAAAAATGGAACAGATTAAATAAATACCCAGTAGAGATATATCAGAAAATTGGACTTTTTTCCCTATCGGACATTTCGAGAGAACAAAGGGGTTATATCATTTCATAAAGGATCCGTGAATTATTGGGCCGAGCTGGATTTGAACCAGCGTAGACATGTTGCCAACGAATTTACAGTCCGTCCCCATTAACCGCTCGGGCATCGACCCAGGAAGAATCAATTCCAAACTTAGTACTTAATTAATAATCCCTGATCAACTTCCTTTCGTAATACCCTACCCCCAGGGGAAGTCGAATCCCCGCTGCCTCCTTGAAAGAGAGATGTCCTGAACCACTAGACGATGGGGGCCCATTTACTCGACCGTCAGCATACTATGCTCATAGTATGAACAGTTTTTTGAAATTGTCAATATAACGAAACGGTGTGACTAGATTTGAAAGATCTTTCCGTCTTTCATGATTCGATAGAATTTTTGGATTTGTCATTTGTATTCATGAATCATTGATTCTAATCGTCATTACTCATTCTATATTTTATTATAGCTATAGCAAGATATTTTAGTTATAGTAAGAATCCATTATTATTAGAATTCCTTATTAGAATTATTCCAATTAGAATAGAAATTCTAAGAAATTACAAATATAAGAAATATATTATAAGAAATATATACAAAAAATGGAATATAAATAAATGTAAAAATAGAAATAAATACAATAAACAAAAAATGGAAAGTCTAAAATAAAATAGAAAATTACAATTATAGAATAGAAAAAAGAAATAGGAAAACCTTTTCTTTTCAGGGAAGGATTTTTTGCCCGGCCGATCATAAAAAAAACCAGAAAGGAGGGTTAAACTTTCGCTTTCATTAATTCACTCAGTGTTAAGATAGATAGACATATCTCTATCTCACACTAAACCAGGAAAATTTTAATCTCGAAATCGGGTAAGAGGGATAGGGAGCAAGAAATTTTCCGATTTTTTGGGGGTTCAGGGAACAAGTAGAATCTCTTCATCAGCGATTCGATGAAATTTCTTGGATCTATGTTGAATTGGTAGTTCCCTGGATTCAATCAAATGAATTTCGTTATGATGGTGGTCAATTTAATTAGGTTTGGCTTTGAAACAATTCATTGCATTGATATTTATCAAATTCAATATCAATAAACAAACCCTTTTTCCTTATATTCACTAGTTTTACCTATATTCATTAGGTAAATCCAATTTCTCGTTTATGAATGTACTATTATGACTAGAAGTCTACTCCATATATTTATTATTAAGAATATATTTATTATTAAGATATTTACTTTACATAAATTTTATTTATAATCTATTTCCATAATTTATAATCTATTTCCATAGATATATCTTATCCTTAGAGTGGCTCAGTCAGAAATTGAGTCAAATAGGCCCTTTTAACTCAGTGGTAGAGTAACGCCATGGTAAGGCGTAAGTCATTGGTTCAAATCCGATAAGGGGCTTTGATCTTTGTTCAGAAGTCCCTGCGGAAGTATTCTTATTTAAAGGAGAAATAGGGATATTGTTGATATTTGCAATAAAAAAAACTAGAAAATTGAATGAATTTGAATTCTAAAATTCAATTCCAATTCAATTTCCAAAAGTTAACAGTATAATGATTTATTGTATCGTAATTATAGTTAGAAAGTTGAATGTTTGTTTATATTATTGAATGTTTGTTTATATTAATAGATTAAAATGAATAATGATAAGTTAACTGTTAAATCGCCAACCTTTTTCTATTTTACATTATTCTAATCAAAGCAATTGGAAAAATTAGATTATAAATGAACAAAATAAAAAGTAAGTGGACCTAACCCATTGAATCATGACTATATTCACTATTCTGATATTCAAATTCAATATAGACGAAATTGGAACAGTGGATCCGCTTTTCTTTGATTTTCATATTTATTCGGACTTCGAAAAAATCTGTCGATATTTCTGATTAAATCTTTTGTTCCTAGTTATTTTATAGGAAAAATTTACTATTCCCTTCTTCCACAGAAAAGTTTATTCGAAGTCACAACATAAGACATAATAGAAAATAGAAAGGGTTAAGAAATCTTTTAAACATCTTTCTTTAATTTGGAATTCCAGAACACAAAATCTATTTATATTAATATTTATAGCTCGATAAGATTTCTATATATATAATATATATAATAGATTGATATATCTATCAGATCACGATTTCATGTACCAAATATTTCCATATCGATGCATACAATATTTTTATTCTGACTTTTATTCTGACAATGTAATGTAGAATAGGTATAGGTATGAGAAAAAGATTTTTATTTCCAATTTCTTATTATTTCAATATTGTATTGAATTTAATAATAGAAAAAAATTTTCTATTTTCTTTTCTGACATAAAACATAAAGTAAATAGGAAAATGATTCGAAGTTTCTTTCTTGTTTTGACCTATCAAAAGATATAGTCTGGGTTTTTATACTTATTTAATACTTATTTACTTATTTACTTATTTATAACTTATTTACGAAAAAAAATACGAATAAGGGAATATAGCAAAGATGACAAAAAATGAAAGAATAAAATAGAAAATAATAAAATATATGATACTATAAGTAGTTTAATTTAATTGATACTATAGTAGTTTAATTTAATGCACATAGAATTTAGAAGAGTACATAAATTTTTTTTTTATATTTTAAATTTTAGAAATTTCACGAACAAGATCCAAGAATATCATAGAATGAGAGAAAGAACTCTGAGGATCAACTGATAACGAGAGAGGGATCACTTGTTCTTTGAACAGTTCTTTCAAAAAATTCATCTATTTGGTTGATGAGTCATAAAAAAATTCATAGTTCATATGGTTATTAAAACTAAAAAAGAATAACTAAAACTAAAAAAGAATAACCGAATTCAATTAAAGAATAAAGAATTTTGATTTTCGAAATCCATTAGAAATTAGAAGGGGCTGTGTACAAGAAATCAAATCATACATAAACGATAGAAGCTTCAAAGCCCTGAAAATCTTATGAGGTGTTCGGAAATGGTTGAAGTAGTTTAATAGGAGGATCACTATGACTATAGCCCTTGGTAAATTTACCAAAGACGAAAATGATTTATTTGATATTATGGATGACTGGTTACGAAGGGACCGTTTCGTTTTTGTAGGTTGGTCCGGTCTATTACTCTTTCCTTGTGCCTATTTCGCTCTAGGGGGTTGGTTCACAGGTACAACCTTTGTAACTTCATGGTATACCCATGGATTGGCCAGTTCTTATTTGGAAGGCTGCAACTTCTTAACCGCCGCAGTTTCTACCCCTGCAAATAGTTTAGCACATTCTTTGTTGTTACTATGGGGTCCTGAAGCACAAGGAGATTTTACCCGTTGGTGTCAATTAGGTGGTCTGTGGACTTTTGTTGCTCTCCACGGTGCTTTCGGACTAATAGGTTTTATGTTACGTCAATTTGAACTTGCTCGATCCGTCCAATTGCGACCTTATAATGCA